CATTTTCGACGCAAATTCGAATTTGCGACAAGTACAAATAGAAAAAAAAATGGAAAAAACCTTCCTGGAAAAAAATTCTGTCACTTACACTTATGGAGTCTTGTCTAGAATATCAAAATGGATCCAATTTCTACCTATTATTATGATATTACAATGAGATTGGGTACAAAAAAAATAAATGGATTCGGGATAAAATCTCCTCTCTATGAATGAGATAAAGACAGAATAATCAGAAATAGAGTTTCCTTTTTTTAGCACACTTCATTTCACATGTTCAAAAAAAAATTCGTGGATTCTTTTTGGTAGTAGAATTGATGGAATACGATTGAATTCCGTAATATAATTATAATAAAAAAAAGTCGTATTTGTTAAGTAAATGCCAATATGGTTATCGAGTTATTCGTATATCATACCTTTTATCATAATTTCACTTGGGGCAACACGGGTCACACTCTATCAAAATTCCTGTTTTTTTTCTATTCAATATATTCAATGAAAAATTCAAGGACGACGATTTTCTATAGGGATATGTGCATAAGAGCGAGACCCAGCTCGGTATCTGATCTGGGTAATAACAATTTATGTTCTGGGGTTTACATATACACATATATGTTGTTATAATTGAAATTGAAAAGCATTTATTATTGAAAATAATGGGTTTAGTCATAAATAAATTTGTTTTTCTTATGCCATTAAGGAAACCAAATTTCATTTGATATGAAAATGAAAAACCGTTCACTAATTCAAAGTAAAGGGTTAATTGTTATAATTTTCCCTGAATTTTGCAGCCTGTGACCGAAAATCTATTTTTTCCTATTTTCAACAGAAAAGAGAAGTTTTTAAGCTTTGTCTATTTTTAGATACAATCGAGTAGAATAATCTAAACTAGATCCAATAAAAATAAGAATTCATTTTTTTTTTTAGAATAAGTACGACCGACGGGATTCAAGATAAAAAAAATTCGTAGTAGAATATGGATTATGGATAATATTTTTATCCATTTTGGATTGGATCGAATTGGGCGGCGACATGGCCAAGCGGTAAGGCGGGGGACTGCAAATCCTTTATCCCCGGTTCAAATCCGGGTGTCGCCTGATCAACAAAAAAAGATTGGGGATTTCTTATTCTTATATTGCTGATCTAATTAGACGAATTCTTGCCCCGCGGAAGCAGAGGCAAAGGACTAAGCAGACGTGTCAATACTTTATTTTTAGAACCATGAGTTCTGGGTGTGGCCCAAACTGGTACGGTGCCAATATGGATGAAACAACTCCCCCTTATTACTTATTAATTTATAATTGAATTTCATAATTCAATTTCATTATTTATTAATGATTGGTTCGGGCTATTTTTTTTTTCACAGGAAATATAGATATCTGATAGAAAGTTATTTATCTTGATGGTATATTTTTATGTTTTTTGCTTATGAGGGGAGGGTACCAAAACAAACAAAAGGTCTTACTATTCTTTTCTTTAGGCTTACCTGTTCCATTAGGAACATTCCTTTGAGATTTCCAAAGGTGTGTGTATTGTATTTGTACTTAATGCTTCCTGATTCTACCAGAAATCCTATAATAATATAGGAACTTGTTACAAATGTATTCATTGAATTGGTTTGGTTCATCAATAGCCTTAATTCAGAATCCTATTTTGACTCTGTGCCGTTGATTCCACTATGATTATTAATCAATAATGGAATAATTCCTTCATGGAGATAGGGGACATAATTCACATGGATATAGTAAGTCTCGCTTGGGCTGCTTTAATGGTAGTCTTTACATTTTCTCTTTCACTTGTAGTATGGGGAAGGAGTGGACTCTAGGGCTAGGGTACTAATTGAGTAATCCATTGAGTAATCGAATTGTATCAATTCTTTATTGATCGTTTTGCGAAGCCTTAAAAAAATGTTTCTGTTTCCAAATTGTACTGGAATATGGTAATGCATAAAAAAATTCAATTATGAATAATAATCATTCGATCAAACAATGAATGATTACCATAATGGAATTTAATTTCGAAACTCAAATCTACGCATGATAGGAAATTTTTTCTAATCGAATTTTTCCTAAATATTCTATTTTGGTGAATCAACTCTTACCAGAATTATGGATATTACAACGAGAAAAACCAATCCCTATTTTTTTCTTTATTTCTTTCCCCTTTTTCTTAACTTTTACTGTTTGAAGAGAAAGTCTGCTGCTATAACGGCAATACATACTTTCTTTCCACAGGAAGCGATTAGCGGTTGTCCAAAGAAAAGAGGTCCTACACCTAATAAAATGAGATCTTTCTTCCGTTGAGCGATCTGTACATCGCACATTTCACGTTTGTTTTAGACTCCTAGAAATTTTTTTATGCTTTTTTTTGACTCATCTCATCACAAATGTATTCTATTTATATGTAGCGAAAAAAAAAAATAGAATTCGAGTGCTATTTAAAGGTACATCTAATATATGTACATACATATTGTAAATTGATCCATATGAAATGAATGAAGACTAGATTCGTATACAACTTTAGAAACGTTACATTATATAATAATAAATAGTATATAATACTAGATAGTGTGGTAGAAAGAACTATATATATAGTTCTTTCTACCACACTATCTCAGATACTTCTACTTCTGATTCCAGCCCTATCATTTAATTTAAGACTTAAAGTTTGAATCTCTTTTATTTCTTCAATCATTGATAAGAACTAATAATTCAAGTTTCATTCAAATTAATTATTTTGGCTGACCGTTTTTACGTATATGATAAGTAAAAAAGCAGTAGGAACTAAAATAAACAGTGCAGTAGCAATAAGTGCGAGAATATTGACTTCCATAATCTTCTTTTTTTGTTTCGAAATAACTCGGGATCTAATCCCATAGAGATGATAAATTTGACTCCTGTAAATTCAATGGGATGAATTGCATCCTGATGATACTGAATCAGATCAATATTATGAATAACAATATCTGATCTATCAAATTGATTCATCGTCGAAAATGAAATAGTATAACATAGAAAAATCTTTTATTCATACTAAATCAAAAATGCCGTTTTTGATTGGATCATAAATCCTATCATTGGATTTTCATCTTTTTTTTTTCACTTTTCTTTTCTATAACCTATTATCTTCCTTATACAATTCTACTACTTATACATACAATAGTATATATACAAATACATACAATTATGAGGTATCATATGACCGGTATTCTATGGGTCATACACAGATCCAATTCAAACAGTAGAAGTGAGATGGAAAAAAGGGCAGATTAAGTATAAAAAATCGAATATTCCAAAAATTGACTAAATACTAAAAGGGGGCCTTGCTTGTTTGGTCTTTTTTTTTTTATTTAATTAGTATCTTCTTCTTGGATTGGGATTAGAACGTATACATCACAAATTCAGTATGCTATTTGAATGAGATAGGTTGTCTCCAACCAATTACTATAGTATTAGAGGATACACAAACAAAGCCGGAATTCAAAAAAGTGTGGTTTCACCTGAACCTGAAAAGTACTCTGTCGAGGTAATTATATTAAGTTTATTGTGTATCGTACAATAAACGAAGATAATTTGTGTCTGCACTCCCGGTAAAAATACGGGCACTCCATAATTCTATTTTGCTCTCTGTCTTCCTTTTCACAGAAAAGAGAAAGATGAATTGAGAAATTCGTCGGATCCTAGTTCGGGACTGACGGGGCTCGAACCCGCAGCTTCCGCCTTGACAGGGCGGTGCTCTGACCAATTGAACTACAATCCCGGCGAGGTATATGGAATACATACTCTTATGGTTTCATAAGAATATTCTACTCGTCATATTGTAAGAGATACACGAATGATATATTGATATCATATCCACATAAATATGTGCTTTAGTGAGAGTTATACGAATTACTAGTAACCTGTGGTTCTTTTATTGTAAAAAAGAAATAATCAATCTTTCAATAAGAAAAAAAGATCCTTTTCTTGATACTTTACTTAAGGATCATGAATATGGATCGTTAGAAAGATCAGAACAGAACGAATGAGAAACATATAGATAGAGCAAAAAAAATTGATTTTTTCTCTTTATTTATACGGATCAGACATTTCTGTTTCTGTAGGACGAATTTATTATATCATACTCATGGAGCGGTGCATTTTTGGGCCGAGCTGGATTTGAACCAGCGTAGACATATCGCCAACGAATTTACAGTCCGTCCCCATTAACCGCTCGGGCATCGACCCAGGAAGAATTCATTCCAGGCTTATTGATAATCCACGATCAACTTCCTTTCGTAGTACCCTACCCCCAGGGGAAGTCGAATCCCCGCTGCCTCCTTGAAAGAGAGATGTCCTGAACCACTAGACGATGGGGGCATATCCGCCCGACCGTCATCATACTATGATGATAGTATGATCAGTTTTTTGGAATTGTCAATATAATCTAATGGTATGGCTAAATCGAAAGAGTCTTTCCTACTTTCTATGTTATGATTCGATAGATTTTTTTTGTTTGATTTGATACTTCACTTCATGAATGAAGCATCTCATACTATAATAACTCTATATAAAATATTCTATATAACTCTATATAAAGAAGTATAGGATTCCTTCGGTTCGGTCAATGATTGGTCCGACCTGAAAAAGGGGGTAAACCCCCATTTCATTTCTTTTTTATTCATTGCTTCGTTTATCGTTCAGATAAAATATGCCTATAACTATCTCACACTAAGTCAGAAAATGCAAAAAGGGATAAAAAAGTTCTTTTTTATAAGAATTCGATTCGGGGTACGAATCCCCTCATCACATGATTCAAGAAAATGCCTTGAATCTATGTCAATATTGGATTCGTAAATCAAGCGAGTCTTGTTCTGATGGGTCAGGTCAGTCAAAGTAAACAAAGCAAGGGGGATCAGTCTTGAAACAATTCACTGCATTTTCTCAAAAAGAAAGAGAATAATTTTACCTCTAAGTAAATCAGATTTTTTTCTGAATGAGTTCATATGTACATATATACCTATA